ATGCACATTATTTTAATAATGTAAATAGATGCAAATTGGGTCCCCACAAAATACTTCTAGAGGTTTTCCTGTTTCCGGGGGGTTTTCAGGAATGATAGCTATCTTAGGAGTTTAGGGGGGTAGGGGGGTTTTACGCAAAAAACCCGTAATAAATCCCAGAGGGGGGTCTCACAGGGAAATAAGGAGAAATTATCACTACTTATGCACATGATATCCTTATATGTGATTCTTTAGATAAGATCTTTCCACCACTCATACTATATCCCTGCCGGCAAGAAAAATGTACACGCTTGTCTGTTATTCCCGTGTGCACTCTGAAATGCAAGGTGAAAGGAAATAGAAATAAAAAACCAGATGCGCTGTAGAAAGAACGCCCGGCTTGGTGGGTAACGAGGAGTATGTATTCCACCATTAACTTATGCAAGCGTCGATGAAAGTGTGAGGAATAATATCAATATATGGCCCTGAAGTAGGAACCAAATGCCAGGAATAATTCACTGTGTGAAACCCCCACAATAGTTGTCCCTCACCTTCAATAACCGTTGGCAGCAAGCTATCAACTGATGCGATTCTCTTACTACATTAAGATTTTGAGATATGACGAGATGTTGGGTAAAGGTATAACTTAACTAATGAGTAATTGTGTTCGGTCTTAAATTTCGCCAGTCCAAGAATTATTAGATTGTATAATAAATCTCTATATGCTTAATGTAACCCTTAGTTATATGGTGATATATGAATGGGGTAATCCTAGATATGTTGATTAAACATATATGTCCTTGAATGCCCCTTATATGGTTAATATAGAATACTTGCAAATACTTGCAAATACTTGCAAATACTTGCAAATACTTGCAAATACTTGCAAATACTTGCAAATACTTGCAAATACTTGCAAATACTTGCAAATACTTGCAAAGAATAGTTTAGTTCAGAATCCTAGCTTTGGGAGTTAGGGGTGGGAGTTAAAATCTCCTTTCTTTGAGCAGTAGGGAGGATTTTAACCTCCGGCGTCCGGTTTACAAGACCGGCGCTCTGGCGCTGAGCTACTACTGCAGGCTCATCCGAGGGCTTTATTCTCGGCCCATCCGGCTAGCGGGGCGAGGACGAGGAACAGGAAGAAGTAGAGGAAAGATGCGATTTGGCCAATAATAATAAACGGGTGTTCTACGGGCATTCCCCCGATTCAGGTGAGGATGGCAACGTCTGCGATAAGGGCTCAGAACAGAAATTGGGAGAGGGGCCGAAATGTGATGCCTCGCTGTTTAGATGTATGGAGAATAGGGACAACTATCAGTACTAAGATGGAGGCTAGCAGGGCTAATACACCTCCTAGTTTGTTAGGAATAGAACGCAAGATCGCGTATGCAAATAGGAAATATCATTCTGGCTTAATGTGAGGGGGTGTGACCAAGGGATTTGCAGGGGTGAAGTTGTCTGGGTCTCCCAGTAGGTTAGGGGCAAAGAGGGCGAGGGATGTTAAGGCGATGAGGAGGACAGCGAAGCCTAGGAGGTCTTTATAGGAGAAGTAGGGGTGGAATGAGATTTTGTCAGCGTCGGAGTTCAAGCCAAGGGGATTATTTGAGCCTGTTTGATGAAGGAAAAGAAGATGAACAAGAGTAGCGCCTGCGATAACAAAGGGGAAGAGAAAATGGAAGGCGAAGAACCGGGTAAGGGTGGCGTTGTCTACGGAAAAGCCCCCTCAGATTCATTGAACGAGAGTGTTGCCAACGTAGGGAACTGCGGAGAGGAGATTTGTAATGACGGTTGCACCTCAGAAGGACATTTGTCCTCATGGGAGTACGTACCCCACAAAGGCGGTTATCATTACCAATAGGAGGAGGACCACTCCGATGTTTCAGGTCTCCTTATAAAGGTAGGAGCCATAATATAGGCCCCGTCCGATGTGCATATAAATACAGATGAAGAAGAAGGATGCGCCGTTGGCGTGGAGGTTACGAATAAGTCAGCCGTAGTTTACGTCTCGGCAGATGTGGGCTACAGATGAGAAGGCGGTGGCGATATCTGCGGTGTAATGCATAGCAAGAAATAGGCCCGTAAGGATTTGGGTGATTAAGCAAAGTCCTAGTAGGGAGCCAAAGTTTCATCACACTGAAATGTTTGAGGGGGCAGGGAGGTCGACTAGTGCGTCGTTTGCAATTTTTAGTAGGGGGTGGGTTTTTCGGAGGCTTGCCATTAAAGGTTTTTGTAGTTGAATAACAACGGTGGTTTTTCAAGCCATTAGTCCTGGTTAGAGTCCTGGCAGAAATTATGACCTATATTATGTCTTTATTTTTATTAGGGTTAGTGCTGGGGTTGATTGCAGTAGCTTCCAACCCTTCCCCATATTTTGCCGCTTTGGGTTTAGTGGTAGTGGCTGGCATGGGGTGCGGGGTCTTAATCAATTACGGGGGACCTTTTCTTTCATTAGTCTTATTTTTAATCTATCTAGGGGGGATGTTGGTTGTGTTTGCGTATTCAGCAGCGCTTGCTGCTGAGCCGTATCCTGAGAGTTGAGGGAGTCGCCCGGTCGCGGGCTATATGGCTGTCTATGTGGTGGGGGTAATGTTGATTTCTATTAAATTCTGAGGGGGGTGACATGAGTTTTCATGGGTTCCTGGGGATGAGCTCGATGAACTTTCTGTTTTCCGGGGGGATATTGGAGGGGTGGCTTTGATGTATTCGGCAGGGGGAGGGATACTGGTAATCAGTGCCTGAGTTTTGCTATTAACGCTTTTTGTTGTGTTAGAATTAACACGGGGGCTTAGTCGGGGAACTTTACGGGCTGTTTAATTGATAAATAAGAGGGTGGCCAGAGCTAGAGTAAGCAGGAAGAGGGCAAGATAAGTTTTGATTATGCCGCGTTGCGTGTTGCTTGTGGTTGTGATGAGGGGGAGGCTTAGGGAGGCTACGGCTTTGGGCCCAGATTTCTCCAGTCACGTTTGGTCTACTATTTGACTTGCAACCGTTTGACCTAAAACTAGATTAAGCTTAGGAGTAAATCGATGAATAATCGTAGGGAAGAATCCTAACATGTTAGAAAAATGATGAGGGGCGAGGTGAGGGGTGGGTTTGAGTTGTTTGCTTGTAAGGGATGCTAGTTCTAAGGCGAGTAGGAGACCCCCGATTGTGACGATTAGTGCGGCGAGTTTGAGTAGGGGAGGCATCGTTATGATAGGCGTTTTCATGGGGAGGAGGTTTGAGGTAATTAGAAGACCTGCGAAGATACTGCCTCATGCTAGTCGTTTGATAGGGTTAATAACTGCTGGGTTGTTTTCATTAATTGGGGAAAGTGGGTTGAATCGAGGGTGTCCCATAGATACAAAATATACGACTCGGAGGCTGTAGATAGCTGTGAAGGAAGTGGCGAGAAGAGTTAATACCAGGGCTCAGGCGTTTAGGTGGGATGTGTTTAGTGCTTCGATGATTGCGTCTTTTGAGAAGAAGCCCGCTAAAAAGGGTGTGCCTGTAAGGGCTAGACTGCCAATAGTAAGACAGGAGGAGGTGAAAGGGGTGAGATGGTGTATGCCTCCTATCTTTCGAATGTCTTGTTCATCGTTGAGGCTGTGAATAATTGAACCGGAACATAGAAAAAGTATTGCTTTGAAGAAGGCGTGGGTGCAGATGTGAAGGAAGGCTAGCTGCGGTTGATTTAGCCCTAGTGTCACCATTATAAGTCCTAGCTGGCTTGACGTTGAGAATGCAACAATTTTTTTGATGTCGTTTTGGGTTAGGGCACATGTGGCTGTAAATAAAGTTGTGAGTGCGCCTAGGCAGAGGCAGACTGTCAGGGCAGTTGAGTTTTCCGCCAGTAGAGGGCCCATCCGAATCAGCAAAAAAATTCCTGCAACGACTATTGTACTGGAATGTAGTAGGGCAGACACCGGCGTAGGACCCTCCATGGCCGAGGGGAGCCAGGGATGGAGTCCAAATTGGGCAGATTTGCCCGTTGCTGCCACAATTAATCCTAGAAGGGGGAAAGTGAGATCGAAGTCTTTAGCGGCCGTAAATACTTGTTGTATTTCTCATGAGTTAAGGTTTGTGGCTATTCATGCTATGGCAAAAATTAGGCCGATATCCCCCACTCGATTGTATACAACTGCTTGAAGGGCTGCAGTGTTTGCATCAGCCCGTCCGTACCATCATCCGATGAGAAGGAAGGACATGATGCCGACTCCTTCTCACCCAATAAAGAGTTGAAAGAGGTTGTTTGCTGTAACTAGAATAATTATAGCAATCAGGAAAATTAGAAGATACTTGAAAAATCGGTTTATATAGGGGTCGGCATGCATATACCAGGAAGCAAATTCTAGGATGGATCATGTTACATAGAGGGCAATTGGGGTGAAGATGAGTGAGTAGTGATCAAATTTGAGGCTAATATTAATGTCGAAGACCAAGGTATTTATCCAGCTTCAGGATGTGATAATCGCTTCTGCGCCTTCGTTAAGAAAGAGAGACAAGGGGAGAAGGCTGACTAGAAAGGCCAGTTTAACGGCAGTCTTAACGTGGGAAAGGGCCCAGTCCTGCCCCTTAGGGCTTGGGCTTAGTGTTGTGAAGACGGGGTATGCTAGTAGTACAAAGATAATAATTAAGCTTGAGGTTATTATAAGGGAAGTGGGGTGCATAGCTGCTACTTGGACTTGCACCAAGAGTTTTTGGTTCCTAAGACCAACGGATGAGCTGTTATCCTTTAGAAGCAAGGGCGAGTGAGCCTTGGGGTTCAACCAAGGTCGCGGAGATTAGCAGTCTTCGTTGCTGGCGAGCCTCTCTCGGTGGATAAGGGGACTTTAACCTCTGTCTTTAGAATCACAATCTAATGTTTTCGTTAAACTATATCTACAATATGCCCACCCTCAGATTAGCTCAGGCTTGAGTATGAGGAGAATTAGGGGGAGAAGGTGGAGGGCCATAAGTAAGTGCTCTCGAGAGTGAGAGGGGTCTAAGGCAATAAGGTGTGGTGGAATGGGGCCTCGTTGGGTTATAAGGAATATATAGAGGGAATAGCTCGCGGTAATTAATATTCCTGCCCCGGTCAGCGCAAGGGTTCATCAGGACCAATTAAATAAGGAGGTAACAATCATTAGTTCTCCTATGAGATTAGGGAGGGGCGGGAGAGCCAGATTGGCTAGGCTGGCAATAAATCATCAGGCTGTCATTAAGGGTAATACTATCTGTAGGCCACGGGCAAGAAGTATGGTCCGGCTGTGGGTGCGCTCGTAGTTTGTGTTTGCCAAACAAAAGAGGGCAGAAGATGTTAATCCGTGGGCGATTATCAAAATAAGCGCTCCTGAAAAGCCTCAAGGGGTTTGAATAAGAATGCCCCCCACCACTAGTCCCATATGACTTACTGAGGAGTAAGCGATAAGGGATTTCAGGTCCGTTTGACGCAGGCAAATTGAGCCTGTTATAATTACCCCCCATAGCGCGAAGATAATGAAGGGATAGCTTAATTCCTTGGTGAGGGGCTCGAGTATCAGGACGATACGTATTATTCCGTAGCCCCCTAGTTTTAAAAGGACGGCTGCAAGAATTATAGAACCTGCAACAGGGGCTTCTACATGGGCTTTGGGTAACCAAAGGTGAACGCCATATAGGGGTATTTTTACTAAAAATGCTAGGAGACATCCTGCTCATCATAGCTTGTCCGCTAAAGAGGTAAGTTGAAGGGGGTCTGAAAATTGAAGGGTGACTAATGAGAGGGTGCCGATGCTATTTTGCAGAAGAAGGAGTGCGACTAGCAATGGAAGCGACCCTGCTAGGGTGTAAAACAAGAAGTAAATTCCTGCGTTAAGCCGCTCTGTTTGATTGCCCCAGCGGGTAATAATAATAAGTGTGGGGATAAGAGTAGCTTCAAATATAACATAAAACATAATTACTTCTGTGGCGCTGAAGGCCAGAATAAGGAAGAACTGAAGGGATGTTAGGAGGGTAATATATATCCGTTGACGGTTTAGGGGTTCTGAGGCTGTGTGATTCTGACTCGCTAAAATTATAAGGGGCAAGAGTCAGCAGGTTAGAACGAGTAGGGGGGTAGACAGGGGGTCTGTGGCCATGTAGGAATTCAAACTTGTTCAGCCGGTTTCTGATGCATTTTTTAGTCAAGTTAGGCTTGCAAGTGCAATGATGAGGCTATGGGCAAGGGTTGTGGGCCAAAGTCATTTGGCCGGGGTTGCTCAAGCAGTTGGGATAAGCATAAGTGTTGGGATAAGAATTTTTAGCATTGTAGGAGGTTGAGGCCCTGAAGTCGATCCGTTCCGTGAGTTCGAGCGGTGGCAACCAGGAGGGCGAGGCCTGCACTTGCTTCACAAGCTGAAAATGCAAGCAGGAGTATAGGGGCCCCTGAGAAGTTTGTAGAGTCTAACTGTAGGGTCCAGAGAGAGAGGGCAATAAATAAAGAAAGCATCATTCCCTCTAAGCATAAAAGGGCGGAGAGAAGGTGGGTGCGATGGAATGCCAGGCCGGTTAGCCCTAGAATGAAGGCCGATGAAAAAGCAAAGTGAACGGGGGTCATTAGGCAATTATGGATTTTAACCACAAGTTTTTGAGCCGAAATCAAATGTTTTTCTTAGACTAATTACCTATTCGGCTCACTCTAGGCCGCCTTGAAGTCATTCATAGATGAGGCCGAGGGTTAAGAGGGCTAAGACGGCTGAGGCTCATAGGAACGTTAGCAGGGGGGCTGTAAGTTGATCTCCTCAGGGGAGGGGTAAAAGGAGGGCAATTTCTAAATCAAATAGAAGAAAAAGAATGGCAACAAGAAAAAAGCGAAGGGAGAAGGGCAGACGGGCTGAGCCTAGGGGGTCAAACCCGCATTCGTAGGGGGAGAGCTTTTCGTGGTCAGGGGTCATTTGAGGAAGTCAAAAAGAAACAAGGGCGAGGAGGATAGGCAGAATAGTAGTAATAATAATAATAGTTGTAATTAAATTCATTATCTTTCCTTGGACTTTAACCAAGACCGGGTGATTGGAAGTCACTTATACTTGCTTGATACTAGAAAGACTAAGAGCCTCATCAGTAGATGGAGATGTAGAGGAAAAGTCAGACAACGTCTACGAAATGTCAATATCAGGCGGCTGCTTCAAATCCGAAATGGTGTTCTGACGTAAAATGATATTGAATTTGGCGAAGCAGGCAGATGGCAAGGAATGTAGAGCCGATGATAACGTGAAGACCATGAAAGCCAGTGGCAACGAAGAATGTGGCTCCGTAAACGCCGTCTGCGATGGTGAAGGGGGCTTCGTAGTACTCCATGCCTTGCAGGAACGTGAAGTAGAATCCTAGAAGAATAGTTAGTGCAAGGGATTGAATAGCTTGTTTACGTTCACCTTCTATAATGCTGTGGTGGGCTCACGTGACGGTTACTCCGGAGGCAAGTAGAACGGCGGTGTTTAACAGGGGGACTTCAAAGGGGTCTAGAGGGGTAATCCCTGTGGGAGGCCAGCAGCCGCCTAGTTCAGGGGTAGGAGCTAGGCTTGAATGATAAAATGCTCAGAAGAACCCAAGAAAAAAGAAAACTTCTGAGGTAATAAAAAGAATTATTCCATAGCGGAGTCCTTTTTGTACTGGGGGTGTATGGTGGCCTTGGAATGTGCCTTCCCGGATGATGTCTCGTCATCACTGGTACATTGTTAAGAGAAGGAGGGCTGTGCCAAGTCCTATGAGGGTTGTTGAGTGGAAGTGGAATCAGATTGCAAGGCCGGATGTCATCAGTAGGGCGGCTACTGCGCCTGTGAGCGGTCAGGGGCTGGGGTCAACTATGTGGTATGCATGTGCTTGGTGGGCCATTAGACGTTTTCTTGTAGATAGAGGGTTAATAGAAGGACAAATACGTAAGCTTGAATTATAGCTACGGCAACTTCTAATAGAGTAAGGAGGACAAGAACTGTTGAAGTCAGGATGGCTACTGTGGGCATTAAGGGTAGAAGGACAAATGCAGCTGTGGCAATCAGTTGAATTAAAAGGTGACCGGCGGTGAGGTTTGCTGTGAGTCGAACCCCAAGGGCAAGAGGACGAATAAAGAGGCTAATTGTCTCGATGACAATTAGAACAGGGATAAGGGGCCCAGGGGTGCCCTCTGGTAGGAGATGTCCAAGAGCGTGGGTTGGTTGGTTTCGCATACCAATAATTACTGTCGCTAGTCAGAGGGGTACTGCGAGTCCTAAATTGAGGGATAGCTGTGTGGTAGGGGTAAAGGTGTAAGGGAGAAGGCCTAGTATATTTAGAGTGATTAAGAAAATTATTAGAGAGGCTAAAAGGGCAGCTCATTTGTGCCCCCCTGTGTTTAATGGGAGAAGAAGTTGCTGAGTAAAACGATTAATAAATCAACCTTGGAGGGAAAGAAGTCGATTGTTTAGTCATCGAGCGGAGGGAGTAGGATAAAGAATTCAGGGCAGAGAGAGGGCTAGGGCCATAAGAGGGATGCCCATAAATGTGGGGCTCATAAATTGGTCAAAGAAGCTTAGTGTCATGGTCAGGATCAGGGCTCTGTCTTAGGTTTCTCGGTACTTTGCGAGGTGGGTTCATTAGGGTAGGTGTGGGCTAAAATTTTTGTGGGAACAACAATTAGGAAAATTAGTCATGTAAAAACTAGAATGGCGAATCAGGGCGCGGGATTGAGTTGGGGCATGTCGCTAGGGGTGGTTGGGAGCCACCAGTCTTTAGCTTAAAAGGCTAACGCTAGGCCCGGTTTAGCTTCTTAGCGAGGCGTCTTCGAGTATTAGTGAGGATCAGTTTTCAAAGTGTTCTAGAGGAACTGCCTCCACTACAATAGGCATAAAGCTATGGTTTGCACCACAAATTTCAGAGCATTGGCCATAGAAAACTCCTGGGCGGGATGCAATAAAGGCTGTTTGATTTAGGCGACCTGGGACTGCATCTATCTTCACTCCTAAAGCGGGAACAGCCCATGAGTGTAGAACGTCCTCAGCGGATACAAGTACCCGGATGGGGGACTCAACTGGAATTACTATTCGATGATCAGCTTCTAAAAGACGAAATTGTCCTGGGGTAAGGTCTTGTGTTGGGATTATATATGAATCGAAGCCGAGATCTTCGTAGTCTGTGTATTCGTAGCTTCAGTATCATTGGTGTCCTATTGCTTTGATTGTTAAATGGGGGTCGTTGATTTCGTCTATAAGGTAAAGGATGCGGAGGGAGGGGAGGGCAATTAAAATAAGAATAATGGCAGGGAGGACAGTTCAAATAATTTCGATTTCTTGGGAGTCTAAAATATATTTGTTAGTTAATTTGGTGGAAACTATAGCCACAATAATGTAAAGTACTAGGGTGCTAATAAGAAATACAATTATAAGGGCGTGGTCGTGAAAATGAAGAAGTTCTTCTATAACAGGTGAAGCTGCATCTTGAAAACCTAGCTGTGAGGGATGGGCCATTATTAACCAAGATACGCGGGGATCTAACCCACAATTCTGCCTTGACAAGGCAGTGTAATTGCTATTTTACTAGTATCTTATGAAGAAAGTGACAGAGCGGTTATGTGGCTGGCTTGAAACCAGCCCATGGGGGTTCGACTCCTCCCTTTCTCGTTAGTTGGGTTGAACTTGAACAAATGCGGGCTCTTCGAATGTGTGGTAAGGGGGAGGGCAGCCGTGTAGTCACTCGATGTTTGTTGAGGTTAACTCTACTGCGAGTACTTCGCGTTTGGCGGCAAAGGCTTCTCAAATAATAAACAAAAACATGATAACTGCTACTAAAGAAATGAGGGACCCAATTGATGATACTGTATTTCATAGAGTATAGGCGTCTGGGTAGTCCGAGTATCGCCGAGGCATTCCGGCCAGCCCTAGGAAATGTTGGGGGAAAAATGTTAGGTTTACTCCTGCAAACATAATACCAAAGTGGATTTTAGTTCAGGTGCTATGGAGGGTGTAGCCTGAAAACAGGGGGAATCAGTGAACGAAGGCGGCGACGATGGCGAAGACAGCGCCCATCGATAGAACGTAGTGGAAGTGGGCTACTACATAATATGTGTCGTGTAGAACGATGTCTAGTGAGGAGTTGGCTAGGACGATCCCCGTGAGCCCTCCTACTGTAAAGAGGAAAATAAAGCCTAGTGCCCATAGAAGGGGGGTTTCTCACTTAATAGAGCCTCCGTGAAGAGTTGCGAGCCAGCTAAATACTTTTACACCGGTAGGAATGGCAATAATTATAGTTGCGGACGTAAAGTAGGCTCGAGTGTCCACATCTATTCCAACTGTAAACATGTGATGGGCTCAAACAATAAAGCCTAGCAGGCCAATAGCCATTATAGCCCAAACTATTCCCATGTAGCCAAAAGGCTCTTTTTTGCCGGCGTAGTAGGCGACAATATGGGAAATTATTCCAAAGCCTGGTAGAATAAGAATATAGACTTCGGGATGGCCAAAGAATCAGAATAAGTGCTGGTAAAGAATAGGGTCGCCCCCTCCTGCCGGGTCAAAGAAAGTGGTATTTAAGTTGCGGTCTGTAAGTAGTATAGTGATTCCTGCGGCGAGCACGGGGAGAGAAAGAAGAAGGAGGACAGCAGTAATTAGGACAGCCCACACGAACAAGGGCGTTTGGTACTGAGAGATGGCAGGGGGTTTCATGTTAATAATGGTTGTAATAAAATTAATGGCCCCTAGAATTGAAGAAATCCCTGCTAAATGCAGGGAGAAGATGGTTAGATCAACGGATGCCCCGGCGTGTGCTAAATTCCCGGCCAGAGGGGGGTAAACGGTTCATCCGGTTCCAGCTCCCGCTTCTACCCCAGAGGAGGCAAGAAGTAGTAGGAAGGAGGGGGGCAAAAGTCAGAAGCTCATGTTGTTTATTCGAGGAAATGCTATATCGGGGGCGCCAATCATAAGGGGCACGAGTCAGTTTCCAAAGCCCCCAATCATAATTGGTATCACTATAAAGAAAATTATTACAAAGGCGTGTGCTGTAACAATGACGTTATAAATCTGGTCGTCTCCGAGGAGTGCGCCGGGTTGGCTTAGCTCTGCTCGGATGAGTAGGCTTAGGGCGGTGCCCACTATTCCGGCTCATGCACCAAATACTAGATAGAGGGTGCCAATGTCTTTGTGATTAGTCGAGAAGAATCAACGTGTGGTGGCCACAGGTAGGATGGCTGAGTGTTTAAGCGGTGGATTGTAGCCCCATTGACAGAGGTTTAAGTCCTCTTCTTACCAAGCCCTGAGGTGTTTGTCATATTAGATTGCAAATCTTAAGGAGCAGGCTAGCGTCTGCCGGGGCTTTCCCCCGCCTTTTGTCCCCGGACAGGCGGGGGAAAGGATAGATAGATGCTCGCTGGCTTGAGCACTTAGCTGTTAACTAAGAGTTTGTAGGATCGAGGCCTGCCTATCTAGAAAGGCTTTAGCTTAATTAAAGTGTCTGTTTTGCATGCAGGAGATGTGGGGTAATATCCCGCAAGTCTTATCAGGGACTGAGAGATTTTCACTCTCGCTTAGGGCTTTGAAGGCCCTTGGTCTAGTGTTAGCCTAAGTCTCTTAAAGGGTAAGAAGTGCGACGACTGCAGGGGCCAGTGGGAGGAGTAAAAGGGTGGCGGTGGTTGTTATTGCTAGTGGAAGGGTAAATTGTGAGTGTTGCAGTCGTCAGGGGGTGGTGCCTGTTAAGGTGTTGGGGGATATAGTCAGGGTTATTGCATAGGAGATCCGTAGATAAAAATAGAGACTAAGAAGGGCTGTTATTGCGGCTAGGGTTGCTGTTGGGGCTAGATCCTGTTTGGCAAGTTCTTGAAGAATAAGTCACTTAGGTATGAAGCCTGTTAATGGGGGGAGGCCCCCTAGTGATAGGAGTACCAGGGGGGCGAGGGCTGTTAAGGCGGGCGCTTTAGCTCATGATGTAGCGAGCATGTTAATGTTGGTCGACTTAGTCAGTTTAAATACAAGGAAGGTGGAGATTGTTATCACAAAGTATGTCAGGAGAGTAAGAAGCGTCAGGGAGGGGGAGAATTGAAGTACAAGAATTATTCATCCAAGGTGGGCGATGGATGAGTATGCAAGAATCTTACGAAGTTGGGTCTGGTTTAGTCCCCCCCATCCCCCAACAAGGGTGGAGGCTAGACCAAAAGCAATCAGAATTGTTGAGTTGGCAGGTTGAATTTGAAGTAGAAGGGCAAAGGGGGCAAGTTTCTGTCAGGTGGAGAGGATGAGCCCAGTCGTAAGATCTAGTCCTTGAAGGACCTCCGGTAATCATGAGTGGACAGGTGCAAGACCAATTTTTAGTGCTAAGGCAAGGGTAATTAGGGTAATGGGGAGGGGATGAGATATTTGTTGAATGTCTCATTGTCCTGTTAATCAAGCGTTGGTAGTGCTGGCAAAAAGAAGTATGGCGGCCGCAGTTGCCTGAGTGAGGAAATATTTAGTTGTTGCCTCTACTGCTCGGGGGTGGTGATGTTGTGCTATCAGAGGGATAATGGCTAGTGTATTTATTTCAAGGCCTATTCAGGCGAGAAGCCAGTGAGAGCTCGCGAATGTGATTGTCGTGCCTAGGCCTAAACCAAAAAGTAGGGCGGCTAAGATGTACGGGTTCATTAGTAAAGGAAGGAGTTTAACCAACATGTTTGGGGTATGGGCCCAAAAGCTTAATTAGCTGACTTTACTAGGAAGTGGTGTAGCGGAAGCACTAAGAGTTTTGATCTCTTTAGGTAGGGTTCGAATCCCTTCTTTCTAAGGAGTTGGAGGGACTTTAACCCTCATAGTTCACTCTATCAAAGTGACCCTTTACTTCAGGCACAACTCCGGGTTTACAGCTGAGGTGGTAGGCCAGCAAATGCAATGGGAAGGGCGAGGTGTCAAATAACTAAGGCTAAAGTTAGGGGGAGAAAATTTTTTCAGATCAAGTGTATGAGCTGGTCATATCGGAACCGGGGGTATGAGGCCCGGACTCAGAGGAATACAACAGAAAGGAGGGCGGCCTTAGTTATTAGATTAAGAGCAGTGAGTTCGGGCAAGGTAGGGATGTGAGAAGCCCCTAAGAAGAGGGTGGCGGAGAGGGTGTTCATCAGCAGAATATTTGCGTACTCCGCCAGGAAAAATAAAGCAAAGGGGCCCCCGGCGTATTCGACGTTAAACCCAGATACTAGTTCTGATTCTCCTTCTGTGAGGTCAAAGGGGGCACGATTGGTCTCTGCGAGGGTAGAAATGTACCATATTGCGGCAAGGGGTCAGGCAGGTACAATCAACCAGATGCTTTCTTGAGCTACGTTGAAGGTTTGTAGGGTGAAGCCCCCTGTAAAAATAATGATGTTTAAGAGAATCAACCCTAGGCTAACTTCATAGGAAATTGTTTGGGCAACAGCCCGTAGGGCACCGATAAGGGCATATTTTGAATTGGAGGCTCATCCTGAGCCTAAAATTGAATATACGGCCAGGCTAGACAGGGCGAGAAGAAATAAAATCCCGAGGTTAAGGTCTACGACAGGGTAAGGTATGGGCATGGGGGCTCACAGGGTTAGAGCGAGTGTTAAGGCGAGGATAGGGGTCAGAAGGAAAAGAACCGGGGAGGCGGTGGAGGGACGTACGGGCTCTTTAATAAATAGTTTTACACCGTCAGCAATAGGTTGTAAAAGACCGTAGGGTCCCACAATATTGGGGCCTTTTCGCAGTTGCATGTACCCAAGAACTTTACGTTCAAGGAGAGTGAGGAAGGCAACAGCTAAGAGAACGGGCACGATGAAGGCTAGGGGGTTAATAATATGGGTAATAAGTATTGAAATCATAGTTAAGGAGAGGACTTGAACCTCTGTGGAAAGGGCTTAGGCCTTTTGCAATTGCCGGGCTCTGCCACCTTAACACGCCGTGCTCTTCGGCGGGCGGGCATTCCCTCTTGCCTACTTTAGTTGTCTTCATTAGGTGGGGGTAAGGCGTGCCTAGGGCAGGGGCCTTATCTTCTCGGTCCTTTCGTACTAGAAAAGATCATGTCATAGATAGAAACTGACCTGGATTACTCCGGTCTGAACTCAGATCACGTAGGACTTTAATCGTTGAACAAACGAACCCTTAATAGCGGCTGCACCATTAGGATGTCCTGATCCAACATCGAGGTCGTAAACCCCCTTGTCGATATGGGCTCTAAAAGGGGATTGCGCTGTTATCCCTAGAGTAACTCGGTTCGTTGATCGGCATTGCCGGATCTTATTGGTCAGAAATTCTGTTAACTAGAGCGGCAGCTCTTAGTTGTAGGAGGGGAGCTCCCATTCCACGTGGGGGTTTTTTGTTTCCCCGCGGTCGCCCCAACCAAAGACATTAGGACAGGGCTCATTTGGTTTTGTCCCTTATCAGGGAGGGTTTAACATGATCTGTCTTGTATCTAAAGCTTCATAGGGTCTTCTCGTCTTATGTTGTTATCCCCGCTTCTGCACGGGGAGATCAATTTCATTGACTTGAAAAAGGAGACAGTTAAGCCCTCGTTATGCCATTCATACAGGTCTCCATTTAAAAGACAAGTGATTGCGCTACCTTCGCACGGTCAAAATACCGCGGCCGTTAAACTTATAGTCACAGGGCAGGCGGGACCTCTTATTTGTAAGTTTTACAAGAGGCGATGTTTTTGGTAAACAGGCGAGGCTTGATGTGTTTGCCGAGTTCCTTCTCTTTCTTTTAGTCTTTCCTTAGGGGCACGCCTGTGTGGGGCTAACGGTTAATATATTGAATGTTTTTCTGGTTGTTTGGTCTGTTATTCAGTGCCCTCTGGGGTTGGGGCCGTTAAGATTCGGAGGGGGGTCCGTTCCGATTTACACACGTGCAAGGAGAGAGTCTTAGGCTCTCTTATTACTCATATTAGCAGGGTCGCTCCCATGTTTGCATGGGACGGCCTGGTAAAATTAGGGGGGTGAGAATTAATGATCCGTATAAAGGGGCTAGGAGAATATTTGAGCTTTAACGCTTTCTGAGGGGATGGCTGCTTTTAGGCCCACCAAAATATTGTACCTTTTACAATTATGATCTTTACCCTCCTGGAAAAGTTGTATCTTGGTTCAAAGGGGCTGTACCCCCTTTGACTAACTCTCTCGACTTCTTAAGGTATCAGGAGGGGTAAAACTGAGAGGAGCGAAGAATTCGGGAGGCTGAACTTCTATCCAATTCCCAGGCAACCAGCTATAACTAAGTTCGGTAGGTCTGTCACCTCTACTCAAAGCTCTTCCCACTCTTTTGCCACAGAGACGGGTTTGCCCTATTAATAGGCTGTCTTGGAGTAGCTCACTTAGTTTCGGGTTGTCAAACTAAAGCACGCTTTGCTTGAGTTACACTGGCTAAATCATGATGCAAAAGGTACGAGGTTATATCTCTGCTTTTTTAGGCTTCACTGGGTTTTTTCATTTCTCTTTCAGCGTTCCCTTGCGGTACTTTCTCTATCGCTCCACAGGCCCTTTTCTGTCGCGCATACTTAGGGGGAAAAATGGTTTGTTTAATACAGCAATAGTGTATTAAGGGGTATTAATGTTGATTTGTTGATTCTGTTTTAGGGGGCTAGCTGTTGGGCGTCAGGGCGCTCCGATTTGCACGGGGGACTTCTCAGTGTAAGGGAGATGCTTTTCTGTCTTAGCTACACTCTGATTTTTCCAAGTGCACCTTCCGGTACACTTACCATGTTACGACTTGCCTCCCCTTCGCGATTGTAAGGTTTTAGTTACTGAAGTTTATAGGCTTGGGGAGAGTGACGGGCGGTGTGTGCGCGCTTCAGGGCCAGTTTCAGCGGAACGCTCTATTTCCTGCTTACTGCTAAATCCTCCTTCAGATGTGCGTTTCAGCATATCATTCGTATTTCCTGTAGCAGGAAATGTAGCCCATTTCTTCCCTCCCCATACGCTACACCTCGACCTGACGTTTTAGGTTGTACCAATTTTGCTTACTATTTAACCTTCACAGGGTAAGCTGACGACGGCGGTATATAGGCGGGGAAGACAAGGGAAGGTGAGGTTGAACGGGGGTTATCGGTTCTAGAACAGGCTCCTCTAGGTGGGTCTAAAGCACCGCCAAGTCCTTTGGGTTTCAAGCTGATGCTCGTAGTACCCAGGCGGGTAGTGGGTGTAATATTCTACCAATGTTTATGGCTAGGCATAGTGGGGTATCTAATCCCAGTTTGTGTCTTAGCTTTCGTGGGTTCGGGGCTGTAAAGCCACTTTCGTGGTTGAACTTCTTACCTTCGGGTGCGTATAACAGCTCTGAAGGGGTTCGGCTTTAGTTCTATAAGAATCTTAACCACGCTTTACGCCGGTAATTATCAACTTGGGCCTCTCGTATAACCGCGGTGGCTGGCACGAGTTTTACCGGCCCTCTTAGCTTTAACTAAGTCAAGTTTTCACTTATGGCTTAATGTTTATCACTGCTGAGTTCCCTTGGGGGTGTGGCTAAGCAAGGTGTCATGGGCTAGTAGTGTTGTGCCTGATACCAGCTCCTTGTTCCCGGACGGGGAACTGTAGGGCATTCTCACGGGAGTGCGGATACTTGCATGTGTAAATTTAGCTAGAGTTGATAGTAAAGTCAGGACCAAGCCTTTGTGCCTGCGGAGCTTTCTAGGGCTCATCTTAACATCTTCAGTGTTATGCTTTAATTAAGCTACGCTAGC